TCGTATCCCCCTTTTTCTTTTCGTAAAATTTTACTTATTATCCCTCCTGCCGTAGCATTAAAAACTGTATTGTTACTTTTGCTACCATCAGGATAAATCTGACCCCTTCCCCTGTTTCCACCTACATATATAGGATATTTTAAGAAGTGAACATCTTTATTAGTAGCAGGGTCCGGAGCAAGAATAGGAAAGGTTATTTCACTATATTTTTGACCAGGAACAGGACCTATCACAAGAATATTTTTTTTATTGGGGCGATAATTCAGAAAAGCCAGATTTCCTATCTTTTCTTTCATCTCGGGTGAAATACGATCGGGGGGGGCTAATTCAAACCCCTCCGGTAAAATAAGAACAGCTCCAACATTCAAAGCTCCTTTTTTACCATTAGCTAGAACTTGTTTTAGTTGCATATCATAAGGAATTTTAATAACTGCTTCAAATACAGTATCAGGAAGTACCGTTTGTGGAACCTCAATATCCACGGGCTTATTAGCTAAATGGCAATTGGCACATACAATACGCCCAGTTGCCTCTCGTGGATTTTCATAATTCTGCTGGGCAAAAATCGGATATGCACTTGAAATGGATGCCCAAGTTATTATATATATCATGAGTGAGACAGATATGGAGCGAGTAATCTCTTCCCTTATCCAAGAAAAGGTATTTCTAGTTTGCATGGTCCAATCATTTATCCCGAAAATTTCTACAATAAAGTTAGCTAGGTCGATAATATACTTCCCTAGCCACAATTCTGCTATTTACATTTACTGAAAAAAATCAAATTTTTTTTGTTGAAATATACAAGGAATCCCTCATGGGTAAAAAGAGTAAAGTAAATACGACTTTGATTTTGTTATGATATATAAGGTACGAAAGATTAAAATTGGATCAGTAAATCTTTTTTTAGTCGTTTATTGCATGATAAATCACTACAAGTGACGGAGATACACGATTTAAATAACGAAAAATCCAATATTTAAAAATTGTATCAAGAATGACTGGAAAGGTAGAAACTAGACCAGATAAAATTTGCTCATAATGAGCAAACCCAAAATCTTTGTAAATATAACCAATCATTAGTTCCCAACCGTGAGGCGAATGGAATCCGATACATAAATCAGTTAATAAAAGAATTGAAAAAGCTTTAATTGTATCACTTAAATTATATAGGAATTCTTGAACCCACGAATTCAGAATAAAAAGCTTTTCCTTACCCCAAAAGGAATAACCACTTAGAATAACGAAAGATATTAGATTTGTCGAGAAGTGCAAGATTGTATGGATACGATACTCATTGTGTATCTTGATTAATTGGATCGTTTCTTTGTGGATTCCTAGACGAAATTGTTGTAAATCGGTTTCTGGGTATTCCTTTATCATTTCATCGAGCTGGAATAGTTCTTCTAATTGTATGAATTTTTCTAGAACACTTTTTTCTTGAATATCATTCAAAAAAGTTTCGCATTGTCTAGTATTCCACCAATTAGTAATCCAAGTTTTCAAACTTTTATTACAGCAGAGAGAGATCAACCAGGGCAAAAAAACTATAGATGTAAAATAAAAAAAAGGAATAAATGCTTTCTTTTTTGCCATTTTGAATCTGTGAATTGTTAATGAACCTACCTCATTTGTTGATTCTATTAGATCTAATATTTCTATCGAGCATGAGTTTCTATTCTAATTCGAATAGAATATAGTGAGTCTATGAATCCATTTTATCTTTTGCTGTTGATTCAATACTGAGTCTTTGCTTTGAATCTAGAAAGAATAAAGAAATAGACTCAGAATACACTTCCAACTTTAATCAAGAAAAAATGGGGTTTCTGGGATGTTATTCCCCCTTTTTTCGATCAATACTAATTTCGAAACGAAGAAACTCCTTTTCTTTTCTATCAAATATATCAAAAAAACGAGCATAAAAGAATAGATGAATATTCAATTGAAAAATGAAAAAAAAAGAAATAAATTATTTTGTTTTTTATTCCTACTGCCAAAGCATTTAGTCTTTTAAAATTAATTCATTTCAAAATACTTCAATTGGTACACGCAAGAAGTAAGCCAATTCAGCAGCTTTTTGCTCAATTTCTCGTGTAGTAAAATTCTCATCAGTACGAATTAAAGGAATAGCCCCTTGACCTCGAATTTCCATATAAAGGACACGTCGAGCAGAAACACCCTCTTTAACTTCTATTCTGATGGACTTAATATCTTTCATAAAGAATCGTAAAAAGATGCGACGACTTTTTCCAGGAAATCCCCAACGAAAAATACGCACTATTCCTTCTTTTCGGTCGAAAAGATCATAACCACTACCCACATTCCACAAAATAGTGCACCACAAATAGCAACTAATAAAGAGACCTGCGATCCCATAGAAAGACATCACAATCCCTTGTGGAAAAAAAATGATTTGCTGGGACGGAAATAACGATATAACATTTTTACCAAGATAACTGGAAGTTCCAACCAATAAGAATCCTAATGAACCTAAAAATAGGATAAAGGCCCAGCAGAAATTACTTGTTTTTCGAGACCCCGTTATAAATTCTATCCATATAGATTCTGATCGCCAACTCATATATATTAGATCCAGTTATAAAATTTTTTGGAATTGAGAAAATATGACTTTCCTTTTTTTTTGTTTTCAAAGTAACTCTCAAAAACTCTTTTTTTGTGAACCTTTACCTTAGGAGTAATTAATAGAATTGTTTATATCTAAAAAACTAAAATCTCCTTCCTTTATATGATCCCCTATAGTTATATACATACAAATAAATAGATTGACTGGAATTTCAGACATCGGCCCGACGAGGATCCATTTTTCAAAAGAGCGCAAATTTTTTTACGTTTACACATGTATAAGAGCTTTTTTTATTTATGTTTGTAGGAATCTATGTGTTATACAATATTCTACCACATGGGTCTTATCGAATCGAAGTTTTTAAAATAAAAAAAGGGGTGATATGATTAGGTCTCAGCCGATCTAAAAAATCTTATTTTTTTGAATATGAAGAAATAAAGAAGCCATTGCAATTGCCGGAAAGACTAGGCCTACTAAAGGCACAAAAATAGAGGGTAAGTTATTGAAAGTTGTCATAAAATGGGTACCTCAATTTAATATTTGTACCTGTTATTGTTATATTCTGAATTCTAAAGATATCTTAGAATATCGTGTATTTTTATTATTTCTATTATATAATTATACTAAGTATCTTTAAGTAAATATATATCTAATACTAATATACAACCTAATAGAAATATATAGAATAGAACCTAATAGAAATAGAATAAAAAAATAGGTACAAGAAACGCCAAACTAAATAAATGGACTTATTCATCTTTCAAAATCAACTATCAACTAGATGTATCATAATCCCCTTGTTAGATTTATTATTCTTTTTGTCTTATATCTTATAAAATATAGTCATTAATAAAGAAAAATTTTTATTCCATTACAAATTTCTACAAAATTGATTAGAATCGGATCCAACAACAGGGAATTTTCGGGAAATGCAAAAAGATGGAAGACTCTCTATAGATCTGCATCTATCTCTATTTGAATTATCTATACATATGCAAGCAAGGGAGGAAAATGAACTTTTTTTTTTTGTCTAGTCTAATTTGAACTTCCCCAAAACAAAAATTCACTTTTTATCTTGTTGATAGAGATTTACTGAGTAGTAAACAAGAATATCGATAAAAAAAATGATTTGAAAGAAAAATGAATTTTTAAGGGTTTTCGTTTAATTCTGATAACCTAACCGTTCTATTTTATTTAATTTTTGTTCAACGGAAAAAAGCATGGAGCTGAAATAACTCGCTCAGAACACCTTTTAAAAGATTACGTGGTACAATTGCATCCAATAAGCCCTTACGTAATAAAGATTCAGCTGCTTGTGAACCTTCAGGCACGGCTTTTTTCAATGTTTGTTCAATTACTCTTTTACCCGCAAATGCAATATAGGCATAGGGTTCGGCAATAATGATATCCCCCAACATACCAAAACTAGCTGTCACTCCACCGGTAGTAGGAGATGTAAGAATTGATATATAGAATAACTTTTTACTTGATTGATAATCACATAAAACCGAAGAAATTTTAGCCATTTGCATCAAACTTAAACTTCCTTCTTGCATTCGTGCTCCTCCGGAAGAACACACTAAAATAAGAGGTAAACATTGATTGGTAGCATACTCGATCAAACGAGTTATTTTTTCGCCTACTACGGATCCCATACTACCCCCCATAAACCGAAAATCCATAACCCCAAGGGCTACCGGAATACCGTTTAGTTGACCTGTACCTGTTTGAACAGCGTCAGTCAATCCTGTAGTTTTTTGAGCGGAGTCAATACGGTTTTTATAAGGTTCCTCCTTCGAATGAAATTTAATGGGATCCGCAGAGACCATGTCTTCATCCATAGGATTCCAAGTACCCGGATCAATCGAAAGCTCGATTCTCTCTGAACTACTCATTTTCAAATAATGTCCACATTGTTCACAAACATTCATTTTGACTTTCTTATACATTAATCCATAACAATTGTCGCATTGAATCCACAATTGATTGTAGTTTTGAGTTATATCAAAATCCTTAGAACTTATTAAATTACTACGATTCCTATTAGTTCTTATCTTGTAATTTTTGCTTTCACGAATCTTTCCACTTCCACTTTCACTACAAATGAAATTATAAATGTAACTTTCATTGGAATTATTACTATCGCTTAAAAAGTTACTATCAATACAGATGTAAGAACGAAAATAAGAATCAATGCAACTATTAATGTGATTAGTACAATTATATTTAGTATCCTTAATGTAAGGATCATAGTGCAGATCGTTGTCACCTTTAGATCTATTATTCAGATAACTAGAACTACAATAACTATAAAAAAAAATTTCTAGGTCACTAAAATCATTGTCAATCTCAAAAAAATTTTTTTTTTTATCAAAATATATAGAATAACTATTATTATTACTATCCCTAACAAAAAAGG